ACTATCAAATAGTAGGAAGTGTAAAAAGAGAAATTCGTTGTATATACATTCGAACTACTGTTGGTCATCTTTCTTTTTATCGAGAAATAGAAGAAGCCATACAAGGGTTTTGGCGGGCTTATTCATAGTATCCAACTCATACGCTATATAAAAACTAACAAATCCTATTAGTGATGCCCATACTCGTGTAAATTTGGGTCTCCCCGATTTAACTGGTATCATAATTTCTGAATTTCTGCGTGAATCAAGATTGAGGAAAGGAAGTTTTCGAATCACTGACCCAGGCCTATTGTGGAATCTTACTCAGCAGAATATGGAGGTCCTTATGGCAGAACGGACCAATCTGGTCTTTCACAATAAAGTGATAGATGGAACTGCTATGAAACGACTTATTAGCAGATTAATAGATCATTTCGGAATGGCATATACATCACATATCCTGGATCAAGTAAAGACTTTGGGTTTCCAGCGAGCCACTGCTACATCTATTTCATTGGGAATTGATGATCTTTTAACAATACCTTCTAAGGGATGGTTAGTTCAAGACGCTGAACAACAAACTTTTCTTTTAGAAAAAAACCATCATTATGGGAATGTACACGTGGTAGAAAAATTACGTCAATCCATCGAGATATGGTATGCTACAAGTGAATATTTGAGACAAGAAATGAATCCTAATTTTCGGATGACTGATCCTTCTAATCCAGTCCATCTAATGTCCTTTTCGGGGGCTAGGGGAAATGCATCTCAAGTACACCAATTAGTAGGTATGAGAGGATTAATGTCGGATCCTCAAGGACAAATGATAGATTTACCCATTCAAAGCAATTTACGCGAAGGGCTTTCTTTGACAGAATATATAATTTCTTGCTACGGAGCCCGCAAAGGAGTTGTAGATACTGCTGTACGAACATCAGATGCTGGATACCTCACGCGTAGACTTGTTGAAGTAGTTCAACACATTCTTGTACGTAGAACGGATTGTGGTACTATCCGAGGTATTTCCGTGAGTCCTCGAAATGGGATGACGGAAAAAATTTTTGTCCAAACACTCATTGGTCGTGTATTAACAGACGATATATATATTGGCCCACGATGCATTGCCACTCGAAATAAAGATATTGGAATTGGGCTTGTCAATCGATTCATAACCTTTCGAGCACACCCAATATATATTCGAACTCCCTTTACTTGCAGGAGTACATCTTGGATCTGTCAATTATGTTATGGCCGGAGCCCTACTCATGGTGACCTGGTCGAGTTGGGAGAAGCCGTAGGCATTATTGCGGGTCAATCAATTGGGGAACCGGGGACTCAACTAACACTAAGAACTTTTCATACCGGCGGAGTATTCACAGGCGGTACTGCCGAACATGTACGAGCTCCCTCTAATGGAAAAATAAAATTCGATGAGGATTTAGTTCATCCCACACGTACCCGTCATGGGCATCCTGCTTTTTTATGTTTTATAGACTTGTATATAACTATTGAGAGTCGAGATATTCTACATAATGTGAATATTCCAACAAAGAGTTTGATTTTAGTTCAAAATGATCAATATGTAGAATCAGAACAAGTAATTGCCGAGATTCGTGCCGGAACGTCTACTTTTCATTTTAAAGAGAGGGTTCGAAAACATATTTATTCTGAGTCAGAAGGAGAAATGCACTGGAGTACTGATGGCTATCATGCGCCCGAATATCCATATAGTAATGTTCATCTATTACCAAAAACAAGTCATTTATGGATATTAGCAGGAAGTCTATGCAGATCCAATATAGTGTCTTTTTCACTCCACAAGGATCAAGATCAAATGAATGCTAATTCTTTTTCTGTTGAAGAAAGATATATCTTTGATCTCTCACTTACTAATGATCAAGTAAGACATAAATTGTTGGATACTTTTGGTAAAAAAGATAGGGAAATTATTGACTATTCAAAACCTTATAGAACCATATCTCATGTTCATTGGAATCTCATAGATCCTTCTACTTTTATTCGTCAAGATAATTACGATGATTCCTTGGCGAAAAAGCGAAGAAATAGATTCGTGATTCCCTTACAATATGATCAAGAACGAGAAAAGAAACTAATACCCTGTTTTGGTATTTCGATGAAAATACCTAGAAATGGTATTTTACGTCAAAATAGTATTCTTGCTTATTTTGATGATCCGCGATACAGAAGAAGCAGTTCGGGAATTACTAAATATGGGATTGTCGAAGTAGATTCAATGGTAAAAAAAGAGGATTTGATTGAGTATCGAGGAACAAAAGAATTTAGTCCGAAATATCAAATGCAAATGAAAGTAGATCAATTTTTTTTTATTCCCGAGGAAGTGCATATCTTACCCGGATCTTCGCCCATAATGGTCCGGAACAATAGTATCGTTGGAGTAGATACACGACTTGCTTTAAATTTAAATACAAGAAGTAGAGTAGGCGGATTAGTCCGAGTAGAGAGAAAAAAAAAAAGTATGGAACTGAAAATTTTTTCTGGAGATATTCATTTTCCTGGAGAGATGGATAAAATATCTAGGCACGGCGGTATTTTGATACCACCAGGAATGGAAAAAAAAAATTCTAAAGTATCAAAAAAATTTAAAAATTGGATCTATGTCCAACGGATCGCACCTACAAAAAAAAAACATTTTGTTTTGGTTCGGCCCGTAATCACATATGAAATAGCTGATGGGATAAATTTAGCAACACTTTTCTCTCAGGATCTCTTGCAGGAAAAGGATAATGTCCAACTTCGAATTGTCAATTATATACTTTATGGAAATGGCAAGTCAATTCGAGGAATTTCTCACACAAGTATTCAATTAGTTCGGGCTTGCTTAGTATTGAAGTGGGACCAAGAAAAAAAGGGTTCTATAGAAGAAGAGATTCATGCTTTTTTTGTTGAAATAAGGGCAAAAGATCTGCTTCGTGATTTCCTCCGAATTGAGTTAGTAAAGTCCACTATTTCGTATACCGTAAAAAGGTATGATACGGCAGGTTCAGGATTGATTTCCAATAGTGGATTAGATCGTACCCATATGAATCCTTTTGATTCCAAGGCGAAGATTCAATTATTTCCCCAACATCGGGGGGGAACTCTTGGTACGTTGTTGAATCGAAATAAGGAATACAAATCTTTCATAATTTTGTCATCATCTAATTGTTTTCGAATGGGCCCCTTCAATACTTCGAGATATAATAATGCGACAAAAGAAAAAGAAGCGGATCCCATAATTCCAATTAGGGATTTGTTGGGTCCCTTAGGTACTATTGTGCCTAAAATAGTGAATTTTTGTTCATCTTACTATTTAAGAACTTCTAATCAAGTCTTTTTAAAGAAATATTTGTCACTTGAAAATTTTCAACAGACTTTCCAAGTGTTTCAAGTACTTCCATTTCAATATTTTTTCCTAGATGAAAATAGGAGGATTTATAATCCCGATCCATGCAGTAAAATCATTTGGAATTTATTCCATTTGAATTGGTGTTTTCTCCATCACGATTATTATGAAGAGGGATGGACAATAATTAGCCTTGGACAATTCCTTTGTGAAAATGTATGTCTATTGAAATACGGATCACGCATAAAAAAATCTGGTCAAATTTTCATTGTTCATGTTGATTCTTTAGTTATAAGATCAGCTAAGCCCTATTTGGTCACTCCAGGAGCAACTGTTCATGGCCATTATGGGGAAACCTTTTATGAAGGAGATACATTAATTACATTTATATATGAAAAATCGAGATCCGGTGACATAACGCAAGGTCTTCCAAAAGTGGAACAAATCTTAGAAGTTCGTTCAATTGATTCAATATCGATGAACCTCGAAAGGAGAGTTGAAGGTTGGGACGAACGTATCCGAAAGATTCTTGGGATCCCCTGGGGATTCTTGATTGGAGCTGAATTAACCATAACCCAAAGTCGTATCTCTTTGGTTAATAAGATCCAAAAAGTTTATCGATCCCAGGGGGTACAGATCCATAATAGACATATAGAAATTATTGTACGTCAAGTAACATCAAAAGTGTTGGTTTCAGAAGATGGAATGTCTAATGTTTTTTCACCTGGGGAATTAATTGGATTGTTGCGAGCAGAGCGAGCAGGGCGTATTTTGGACGAAGCAATCTGTTATCGGGCAATCTTATTGGGAATCACGAAGTCATCTCTGAATACTCAAAGTTTCATATCCGAAGCTAGTTTTCAAGAAACTGCTCGAGTTTTAGCAAAAGCTGCTCTACGAGGTCGTATTGATTGGTTGAAAGGCCTGAAAGAGAACGTTGTTTTGGGGGGGATTATACCGGTTGGTACCGGGTTCAAAAAATTAGTATATCGTTTAAAGCAAGACAAAAACATTCATTTGAAAATAAAAAAGAAGAATATATTCGAGTTGGAAATGAGAGATATTTTGTTACACCATAGAGAATTATTTTGTTCTTGCGGCCCAAAAAATTTCCATGAGACATCAAACCAATCATTTACATAATGTAATTTAGTAATTCCTAACAAGAGGTTCTTTTTTTGACTTGAACCCTCTGGTCCGATTATGCATTTGGTAATCAATGAAATAAAAAATAAAGAATGAAATGAAATTGATGGTTTGGGTTGTAGATCAATGGTCAATCCTGGTATAAGGTTCCGTCGGAACAATTATTTATTTCACAGGGTACTGAATCTCTTTGAAAAAAACAAAACAAAGAGAAAGTGTGGGAAAATGGAAAGACGATATTGGAACATTAATTTGGAAGAAATGATGGAAGCAGGAGTTCATTTTGGTCATGGTACTAAGAAATGGAATCCTAGAATGGCTCCTTACATCTCTGCAAAGCGTAAAGGTATTCATATTACAAATCTTACTATAACTGCTCGTTTTTTATCAGAAGCCTGCGATTTAGTTTTTGATGCAGCAAGTAGGGGGAAAAAATTCTTAATCGTTGGCACCAAAAAGAAAGCAGCGGATTTAGTAGCATCAGCAGCAATAAGGGCTCGATGTCATTATGTTAATAAAAAATGGCTTGGGGGTATGTTAACAAATTGGTCTACTACAGAAACAAGACTTCAGAAGTTCAGGGACTTAAGAGCAGAACAAAAGATGGGAAAACTCAATCGTCTTCCTAAAGGAGATGCAGCAATGTTGAAGAGAAAGTTATCTACCTTGCAAACATATCTGGGTGGGATCAAATATATGACGGGATTGCCCGATATTGTAATTATCGTTGATCAGCAAGAAGAATATATGGTTCTTCGAGAATGTGTCATTTTGGGTATTCCAACAATTTGTTTAATTGATACAAATTGTGACCCAGATCTTGCAGATATTTCTATTCCGGCCAACGATGATGCTATAGCTTCGATTCGATTGATTCTTACCAAATTAGTATCTGCAATTTGTGAGGGCCGTTCTAGTTATATAAAAAAGGGTTGATTATCTTCTAATTGAGAATCCAATTAGTTCGTTTTTGGTGAACTTTCTTTGATTGTTACTATTTTTTGATTTGCTTTTTTTGGAGTGGTTTTGAATATTGAATAATATTGAATAAAAAAGAGAAAATGATTGGTATTTTTTGAGGTGATTTCCGGGTATCCTAAATATACGATTCTTAACTGAAATTCATGAATAAACGTAGATGAATTGAGAAAGAGATGGTTGAATAAAAATAATTACTTTTTGAAGTTTGATTTCTGTTAGAGGACAATATGAATGTTATACCATGTTCCATTAAAACACTCAAAGGGTTTTACGATATATCAGGTGTAGAAGTAGGCCAACATTTATATTGGCAAATAGGAGGTTTACAAATTCATGCCCAAGTACTTATCACTTCTTGGGTTGTAATTGCTATCTTATTAGGTTCAGTCATCATAGTTGTTCGGAATCCACAAACCATTCCGACCGACGGTCAGAATTTCTTTGAATATGTTCTTGAATTTATTCGAGATTTGAGCAAAACTCAGATTGGAGAGGAGTATGGTCCTTGGGTTCCATTTATTGGAACGATGTTCCTATTTATTTTTGTTTCTAACTGGTCAGGTGCTCTTTTACCTTGGAAAATTATAAAGTTACCTCATGGGGAGTTAGCTGCGCCCACGAATGATATAAATACTACTGTTGCTTTAGCTTTACCCACGTCAGCGGCATATTTCTATGCGGGTCTTAGCAAAAAAGGATTGGGATATTTCGGGAAATACATTCAACCAACTCCAATACTTTTACCAATTAATATCCTAGAAGATTTTACAAAACCTTTATCTCTTAGTTTTCGACTTTTCGGGAATATATTGGCTGATGAATTAGTAGTAGTTGTTCTTGTTTCTTTAGTGCCTTCAGTAGTTCCTATACCCGTCATGTTTCTTGGATTATTTACAAGTGGTATTCAAGCTCTTATTTTTGCAACTTTGGCTGCAGCTTATATAGGCGAATCTATGGAGGGTCATCATTGACTAACTTTCGAAATAGTCTTTTTTGAAGCTTATCCCAATTTCAGCAATGCGAGGTTCAATATAATTCACTGGGTTGGAGAAGAAAATTCAAATATATGCATATATATCTATGTATATATAAAGAAAGATAGATGATATTGCAGAATTTGAAAGAGAAAGAGGTCCTACTACATATATGTAATATATTTATGAATATAAATCCTTGTGTATGTTTTGAAGAATGGTTCCAGAATACGATTGAATAGAATAAAAATTGCAGGTAATTTACGTTATGGAAGAAAAAAGGTATATGTTATTTACTAGTTAGATAGGAATTATCCCCATCTTTTTTTCTAGCCCGCAATATTATGATTTCCCTTTTGAATTTTTAGCTATTTCGACTCGATCCATTTTAATGATAAAGATAAATAAAAAAATAAGTGTAGTTAAGTAAAAAGTAAATAGTAAAAGTAGAAGTAGAACAATAAGTAGATAAAGATAAGTACTAATTTCTTAGTTGGTTGTATCATTAACCATTTCTTTTTTTTGTGCGAGGAACTTACCATGAATCCACTGATTTCCGCTGCTTCCGTTATTGCTGCTGGATTGGCTGTAGGGCTTGCTTCTATTGGACCTGGGGTTGGTCAAGGTACTGCTGCAGGCCAAGCTGTAGAAGGTATTGCGAGACAACCAGAAGCAGAGGGTAAAATACGAGGTACTTTATTGCTTAGTCTGGCTTTTATGGAAGCTTTAACAATTTATGGACTGGTCGTGGCATTAGCTCTTTTATTTGCAAATCCTTTTGTTTAATTTTTTGTTTCATCGTAGAATAAAAATGTAAAAAAAGGGGGGGGCGAGCGGAGTGATAAAAAAAAAAAGAACTCTGTTCTTTGTTAGTCCTATCTATAAGAGGGGAGCATATGATAAATATAACCGATTCTTTTGTTTCCGTGGGGCACTGGCCATCCGTTGGAAGTTTCGAGTTTAATACTGATATTTTAGCAACAAATCCAATAAATCTAAGCGTAGTGCTGGGTGTATTGATTTTTTTTGGAAAGGGAGTGTGTGCGAGTTGTGTAT